CCCATCTTAATTGAAAAAGTAAATACCTTTTCAGAAAGAAATTGAGTTCTGCTTCCGTGTTGCTCTTGTATGGTTTTTTATTTTTACGTTTTTTCATATCTGACCCAGGATAATCTTCTTCAATATCTTTTTGTTGGTTTGAAAGAAGGGGTCCAAGATCTCCTTGGTTTTGTGCATCTGATCCAAGATTTCCTTTGCCTGCGGGTTCTTTTTCTTGTTGATTTCGATTCTTTAATGCAAAAGATTTTTTTTCATTCGATGGAATAAAAAGATCCTTTTGTTGCTTTCCATTGATGTTTTGATTTTCACTAAGATTTTCATTTATGTTTAAATTTAAAAGAAGTAATTTGCTTGGTATAGCCCATGGTTTCATTTTATAGGCATTATAAAGTAGCACAAATTCTGGGAAGAACCAAAATTCCAGATTCGATATGGGACGATTTAGTATTTTTTCATTCATTCCCATCCAATCAAAAACAAATCTTTTTTGATTGGGTGGATTGATTTCTTGATTTTGATGAATCATAAGATAAAAAAGACCTATCTTATCAATTTTTTCAATTATTTGATAATTATTAATGGTGGTTTTAGTATTTTTATTATTGTTGGTATCGAGTTCGACCCATGCTTCAATATTGGCTTTTTTTCTAAGACAAAAATTGAGAATTTTCCAATCAAAATATTTTCGATCCATATTTTTATCCATATACATAATATCACCCTCTCCTAGATAATTATTGATAGGGGTACCTACGAGCATATCAAATAATTGGTGCTTATGTGTGTTGTAATTATAAGAAATTTCTTGGTTCTTATTTCCTTGTAATGGTGATCCATAAATATATAAGGTCGTCTTGTTTTCATAATTAATAGATTTATATGATAAAAGATCATATTTATAGTATTTTTGAAAATTGTCTTTTTGATTTGGTAATGAATATACTCCATAATCAGTTTGTTTGTTGGAATGCATTAATTGGCCTTTTTCATATGAATCTCGTTTGTTTAAATCCTTATTATTTTGAGCCGTACGACGTTGCTTGACTCTATTTCGCCATTTTGGTGGTATTAATCTAGACCATCTAATCTGAGATAAATTGTATTGATAATGACCTCTTAACCAATTTTTCCATTGATTCATTCCAGAATTCCGAAGTTTCTTATGATTTAATTCGGAATGAAATATGCCTTGTGTTCCAAAAAAATTCTTTATTCCAGTCTTAAGAAAAAAAGATGTTTCGTGATATTGCAGAACAGATCTTAACTTATACAAGTTAATAATTTGTGTTTGTGATAATTTGTAAAATACATATGCTTGTGACAAGGAGGATAAGTCAAAAAAAATCTGTGAATTTTTTATATTGGAAATAAAGTAAATTTTCTTTTGATTTGTTTTATCAATTCTTTCGTGATTTATTTCAGTATTGTAAATGTATTTATCAATAATTTTATTTGTTGATTCAAGAAAAAGTTGGGTATTGATTCTGGGAATATTAATGATAGATAGAAAGATATTTATGTATATCTTTTCAATGAAAAATTTTATAAAATAATGTAATTTACGGATTAATCGAACATTTCTTCTTTTAAATATTTGCCAAATGTTTTTTGGTGATTCTAATTTTTTAACATTATAACTTTTTTTGTTAGGACTCATTTTTTTTACTGGAGTTGCTTTTTTTTTCTCTTTTGTAATTCTTTCTATTTGAGTTTGAATTGTGCTTGTTCTATCAGTTAGATCTTTCATTTTTTTTTCTGTTAGTGAATAATTTGCCCAATTCGTAGATCGAGTTTGACTAAAGGATTCATGAATTATCTGATTATTGATTATAGAATCTTTTTCTTTTTTAGTTTTCTTCGATTCATCTACTTCTCTCGACCTAAATAATAGAATTGGATTCACTTTTGAAAGTTCGTCGTTTATTTTTTTTATAAATAGAATGCTTTTGATAATCCATTTTTTTGTTTCTTTTGAAACTCTTAGAAAGAATTTTGTTCTTTCTTTTAAAAATCTTAGAACTAGAAAATACTTCCTTTTAAATTTTCCAATTGTTTTTTCGAGTTTCTTAAAAATGGGTTCAAAAAAAGAAGGCCGTTTTCGGGGAGAACCAAAAGGAAGGTTAGCTTCCATTCCCCAAACTGTTAAAAAGCAAAAATCCTCTTTTTGCCCTTTTCCTTTCTTTTTCATTAGATCTCTATGAGAGGATCGTAGCTTGTATTTGTGCCAAGGTTTCAGACAGAAAGGAAATAAGATCTTTATCTGAATACCGTCTAGTAACCAATTTTTCGGAAATTCTCTTTCTGATAATTGAACACCGTTATAGGTGCATTTAACATGCATTTCTCTATTCCATTCTTTTAAATCCTCAGACCACTCAGGAAATTGCAATAATAACATACGTCCAATATTTTTAGCTATTATCAATGAAGGTAATAGAATATATTTTCTAAGAATTGATTGAGTTACTAACATAGAACCTCTTATTACTTGAGCAAACGG